CCATTGTAATTTTTTAAATGAACATTTAAATGTCCCTCAAAAACAAGTAAATAGATTCGAAACATATAAAATGCGGTTAATCCTGCTGTTGAACAAGGTATTATTGCGAACATTGGTGAATACAACCAAATATCATTAAGAATTTCATCTTTGGACCAAAAACAAGCAAAGGGTGGAATACCACAAAGAGAAAGTGTACCCACTAAAAAAGCAGTTTTTGTAATTGGTACATGTTTTGTTAAACCGCCCATAAGAACCATATTTTGACTTTTATCTGGAGAATATCCAACAATAATTTCCATTGAATGAATAATCGATCCAGATCCTAAAAACAACAATGCTTTTGAATAAGCATGAGTAATCAAATGAAATAAAGCGGCTCGATAAGAACCCATACCTAGAGCTAACATCATATAACCCAATTGAGACATTGTAGAATAAGCCAAACCTCTCTTAATATCCGTTTGAGCAAGAGCTAAAGTAGCCCCTAATACTACCGTTATTATACCTATCAAAGCTATTCCATTCATTATGGAAGGTAGAACTATGAAAAGAGGAAGAAACCGGGCTACAAGAAAAATTCCCGCCGCTACCATAGTAGCAGCATGTATAAGAGCCGAAATAGGGGTAGGACCTTCCATAGCATCCGGTAACCATACATGAAGGGGAAATTGGGCAGATTTAGCAACGGAACCGGCAAATAATAGGAAGGCACACAAAGTAATAAATAAAAGATTTACCTCATTATTCGAAATCAAGTTTTTGAATATTTCAAACAAATCCCGAAATTCCAAACTACCCGTTATCCAGTAAAGACCTAAAATTCCTAATAATAAACCAAAATCTCCTACACGATTAGTTATAAACGCTTTTTGACAAGCATTTGCCGCGATAGGGCGTGTGAACCAAAAACCTATTAAAAAATAGGAACACATTCCAACGAATTCCCAAAAGATATAAATTTGTATCAAATTCGAACTGGTAACCAATCCCAACATTGAAGTATTAAAAAAACTCATATAAGCAAAAAATCTCCAATATCCTTGATCATGAGACATATAATTGTCACTATAAATAAGAACCAAAATTCCAACAGTAGTGATTAATATTGACATAATAGAAGTAAGTGAATCAATCAAGTGGCCAAACTCTAAAGAAAGATCATTATTGATAGTCCAAGACCATACATATTGATAGATAGAACTGGTATTTATTTGATGAATAGACAAATCGATCGAAAAAATCATAACTATACTTAACAATAAAACACTAGGAAAAGCCCACACACGACGAAGATTTTTTGTTGCCGTCGGAAAAAGGAGAAGTCCCATTCCTATTAACATAGGAACGAAAAGTGGAATGAAAGGTATAATCCACGAATATTGATATGTATATTCCATACAAAAAAATAAAAAAAATCTTTTTCTTCTTAATCTTAATCTTAATGAGTTTTGTTTCTTATTCGCCGGTTTTAGCTCGTTTGAAAGGTTCAGTTAATAAAAGAAAAATTAAGATATGCAAAACTTAAACAGAATTCTCTATTCTTAATTATTTTGAATCTTTGTACAATAACTTCAATCCAATATTGCAAAGCACGAAGTGAAAATGAGTCAAATGATATGAGTAAATTCTTAGTAAAAAATAAAGTTTCTTTTTTGGTTTTTTTAGTTAGTAATATTAATAAAAAATATAAATATTTATAAAAAATAAAATATATTATTATATATTAACAATAATTTACACCTCATAGAGTTAGAGTGAATAGAAAAAATTACACCAAAAAATTAGTTTATTTTGATATGAATCCCTCAATAAAATAAAAATTTATTGAGTTTGTTTATTCCGAAAAATTTTCGTTCATTTTGGAACTAATTGATTATTTCCCGTTACAATAAAAGACATCTAAGTTTGTAAAAAAGATTATTATATTCAAGAGTTTACTTTACATAGCAGAGAAAAAGTAAGATACATTATTTTTTTAAAAAATCATGTATCTTTTAATAGATTAACGACCGGTCTGATTAAATTTTCAAATGGAAATTAGGCACACTCTTTCTTCGAGCGTGAGCAATTCATTTTTAAGCAGGATAAGATAAGGGTTGGTTTCTTAAACTTTTTCGATTTATTTTATTCGATGTATAAATGGAGTACGACGAAAATAGACAGAGATATAACCAGACAGACAGTCTTCTTTTTTTTTGTAAGAATTACATAAAATATTACTAGGAATAAAAAACAAAAAGACTATAAGACTATGTGATTTTTACATAATATTTACATATTAAGGGAATGTAACCTAGAAAAAAAGTGGATAGATATAGGTCTAATTAAATTAAAGAACAATTCATTTTGAACAATAGATGTCTTTCACATGAACTATAGTAATGAAAAAACTAGTATAATTTTTTGAATGGCAGTTCCAAAAAAACGTACTTCTATATCAAAAAAACGGATTCGTAAAAAGATTTGGAAAAAAAAGGGATATTGGACAGCATTGAAATCTTTTTCGTTAGCCACATCTCTTTCTACAGGGAACTCAAAAAGCTTTTTTGTGCAACAAATACAAATATTGGAGTAATCTCTGAATTTTGCCGGACTCGAAGAATAGACTAATCTCGTTTATTCTTTTCCAATTTTATTTCGTTTTTCTATAGATATATAATTTTTTCTTTTTCTATAGATATAGATTTCGAATCGATTTCTTTATAGATATCTCTATTCTATATAGAAAGAATGGTTATATTCTAGATATAAAGAATGGTACTGGTTTTTGAAACAACAAAAAAAGAATAAACATAACAAAATTTCAACTTTTTGAAGTATGTTTTCTCATTTTTGGAATGAAGAGTTTCATTTTCCCCATCGACCGAATAATCAATAACAAATTTTTTTGTCTTGTTTTTTTAGTATTAGTATACTAAATTAGTATACTAAGTAGATAGAAAATCTTTAGTAATAAAGTAAAAAAAATAAATGAAATGAGACACATTATTGGGCATTGGAACTAATTGATTTCAAACTTGTTTTTGTAAATTTTGGAAGTACTTTATTATATTCTCTAAATTACTATCACTAACGATATTAACTAGCTATCATATTAACTAGCTATATATATTTATATTATATATATATACCCTCTTTTTTTAACCCAATTGAAAAGTCACCCTTCCCTTTTTTGGTTTATTGGAAATAAAAATTTCCAAATTGAAATGCTCCAAGATGGATCTTAAAATAAAAGAGGGTACAATTACGATCGAAATCAAAAGTCTTTTTTATCTGATATCTTAATAATTTTTTTTAATTGGTTTTCGAAATATTAACTTAAATATTAACTTTTCGACACAACAAAAATTCTAATGATTAATACAAAGCTATGCAAATGTTTATTTATATAAATTCTTGGAATAGAGTGCTAACTTAATTTGTGATTCATAAAAATACTATTTTTCTTTCAAATGCATATTTTTTATTTATTTTATTTAATTATTAAAAAAAAATGAATCATTTAAAAACACAAATGACAAAGCAAATTTTTTGTTTCAGAGGTTGAAGTCAGAACTGTATAGATCTAGTTACAACGGTGCCATTTTCAGAAAGGATAAACTATGAAAAACCCCACTCCCATTACTAACTTAACTTCAAAAAAATTGACACTCAAAACTAAAAACGAATGATAATAAGAATTCTTATTGTAATTGGAATATTCAAATCTTCAAAAAAGAAAAATTTTTTAATGTTTCGATTTTTATGTTTAATAAACAAATATTGTATTGCATTTGAATTGACTCTTTCAATCTCGACGATGTAATAAAAATAGATTATTATGATTTCGAGCAAGCCGCTATGGTGAAATCGGTAGACACGCTGCTCTTAGGAAGCAGTGCTAGAGCATCTCGGTTCGAGTCCGAGTGGCGGCATGGCATCTTATCTTCGAAAAGAGTAAGTCCTAGAATGAATTCCATTCCCGATTTCCATTCCTATAATTAGTGGACCCTTTTTTATTTATGATATTTTCAACTTTAGAGCATATATTAACTCATATATCATTTTCGGTCGTATCAATTGTAATTGCAATTCATTTGATAAACTTATCACTCAATGGAATCGTAGGACTATATGATTCGTTGGGAAAAGGCATGATAGTAACTTTTTTCTGTATAACAGGATTATTAGTTACTCGTTGGATTTTTTCGGAGCATTTACCATTAAGTGATTTATATGAATCATTAATCTTTCTTTCATGGAGTTTTTCCATTTTTAATATGATTCCGTCTTTTACTTTTAAAAAACATAAAAACCATTTAAGCACAATAATCGCACCAAGTGTTATTTTGACCCAAGGCTTTGCTACTTCGGGTCTTTTAATCAAAATGCATCAATCCACAATATTAGTACCCGCTCTCCAATCCCATTGGTTAATGATGCATGTAAGTATGATGGTATTGGGCTATGCAGCTCTTTTATGTGGCTCATTATTATCAGTAGCTCTTTTAGTCATTACATTTCGAAAAGTCATAAGGATTATTGGTAATAGCAATAATTTTTCTTTTTTAAATGAGTCATTTTCTTTTGCCGAGATCAAATACCTGAACAAGAGAAATAATATTTTACGAAACACTTCTTTTCTTTCTTTTCGAAATTCTTACAGATCTCAATTTATTCAACAATTGGATCGTTGGAGTCATCGTATTATTAGTCTAGGGTTTCTCTTTTTAACCATAGGTATTCTTTCGGGAGCAGTATGGGCTAATGAGGCATGGGGATCCTATTGGAATTGGGATCCAAAGGAAACTTGGGCGTTTATTACTTGGACAATATTCGCGATTTTTTTACATACTAGAAAAAAATTGGAAGGGGTAAATTCTTCAATAGTAGCCTCTATGGGCTTTCTTATAATTTGGGTATGTTATTTTGGGATCAATCTATTAGGAATAGGATTACATAGTTATGGTTCATTTACATCAAATTGATGTTTAAGTGAATTGAATAAAGAAGGGGTCTGACAAATACAAACGACAAATACAAACATAGTAAGCATATAATAAAACTTCACATAAACCGTCGATAACCCCTTAGAATCCACTAATGTAGTGATTCAAGGGGTTCTCCCAACCATCAAAGATATCTGGTTACAATTCCTTTTTTAAGTTAAGATGATAGAAGAAAAAGATTTCTTTTTTCATTGTATAATGGATACTATTAAATAAAAAAAAAGAGCAAGAAATCTTTTTTTTTATTTCATGAAAACTATCTATAAAAAATTCGATAGAATAGCTTCGACCTTGTCAACTGATAATGAGAAAATAAAATCCGGATAAATACCAATACCTATTACAGGTAAAAGGATCGAAATCGAAATAAATAACTCTCGCGGCCCAGAATCAAAAAAATAAGAGTTTGGTGTATTAAAAATAAAAAGCGTGTATCCATAGAACATCTGGCGTAACATAGATAATGAATAAATAGGAGTTAATATCATTCCAGTGGCCGTTACAAAAGTAATTAGTATTTTTGTCATTAAAAGATATTTTTGACTCGTAATTATTCCAAAAAAGACTATCAATTCTGCAACAAAACCGCTCATGCCTGGCAATGCAAGGGAAGCCATCGATAAGATACTGAACACCGTGAATATTTTTGGCAGTGGGATAGCCATTCCACCCATTTCGTCGAGATAAAGAAGACGTATTCTATCATAACCCGTTCCTGCCAAGAAAAAAAGCGCAGTGCCAATAAACCCATGCGAGATTATTTGAAAAATGGCTCCATTGAGTCCCGTATCGCTTATCGAACCAATTCCTATAATTATGAAACCCATATGAGATACAGAGGAATAAGCTATTCTTTTTTTTAAATTACGTTGACCAAGAGATGTTGAAGCGGCATAGATTATTTGAATTGCGCCTAATATCATTAACCCGGGAGAGAATATAGAATGAGCGTGGGGGAATAATTCCATATTAATTCGAACCAATCCATACGCTCCCATTTTTAATAAAATTCCGGCTAAAAGCATACAAGTACTGTAATGTGCTTCTCCATGAGTGTCTGGTAACCATGTATGTAAGGGTATAATCGGCGATTTTACAGCAAAAGCAATAAGAAATCCAATATAGAATATTATTTCCAGTGCCAAAGGATATGATTGATTAGCTGATGTTTCCAAATTTAATGCTGGTTCATTGGAACCATATAAACCGATACCTAGAACTCCCATTAATAAAAAAACGGAACTTCCTGCAGTGTACAAAATGAACTTTGTAGCTGAATACAAACGTTTCTTTCCCCCCCACATGGATAAAAGTAGATAAACAGGAATTAATTCTACTTCCCACATGATGAAAAAAAGTAAAATGTCTCGAGAAGAAAATGATCCTATTTGACCGCTATACATTGCTAACATCAGAAAATGGAATAATTTGGATTCCCGAGTAACCGGCTGAGCCGCCAAAGTCGCTAAAGTGGTGATAAATCCCGTGAGTAAAATCGGTCCGATAGAGAGTCCATCTATTCCGAATCTCCAATAAAAATCAAAAAAATTTATCCATTTATAATTCTCCGTCAGTTGCATTAATGGATCGTCCAATTCGAAATGATAACAGAATGCATAGGTTGTTAGAAGGAGATCTATTAAGCATATACAAATAGTATACCAGCGAATTACCTTATTTCCTCTATGAGGAAATAAGAAGATTAAGGAACCCGCGGATATTGGCAAAACGACAATTATTGTTAACCAAGGAAAAAAATTCGTGGTAAAAATAAGATACACTTGGGCCAGAAAACCCGTGCTCAAAACATAAAAATAAAAAGTCGTTTTGAGCACGGGTTTTTGTCAGTAAAAAAACGTATTCGTATGGGGTTTTTTGAAACGTATCAATCAATAAGCTAGACCCATGCTTCTAGTTGTTTCATGCCATAAATAAACTCGAACACTCAAGAAATCCGTCGGACAGGCAGATTCACATCTTTTACAGCCGACACAATCCTCTGTTCTTGGAGCAGAAGCAATTTGCTTAGCTTTACATCCGTCCCAAGGTATCATTTCTAATACATCTGTCGGACAAGCTCGGACACATTGAGTACATCCTATACAGGTATCATAAATCTTTACTGAATGTGACATTGGGTCTATTATTTTTTGAACATCAGAAATTTTCGATCTAGTAAAACTTTTAAATGAATCATATATTTAGACACCAGATGAATCAACGATTTACCAGACGTTTTCCAATCAATCTACTTCTGGATCAAGTTCCTAAAAGAGGGCCAAGATACTTTGATTTCTTACGTTTTCGCAAACATGATCATACGTTATGTATCATACATGTTAATTGCGAATTGATGAATATTCATATTCTACTTTTATTTTAATATTCTATAATGTTTATGATTAATACTATTTTTTTTTATTCATTTATTTATTCAACAAATTCGATTGATTGATACGAATTGATTTTCTGTTACGATAAATTGATGAAACAATAGCTGGTCCGATAGCTGCTTCAGCGGCTGCAATAGCTATAACAAAAATGGAAAAAATATTTCCTTTTAATTGACGACTATCAAAAAAATCAGAAAATGTTACGAAATTTATATTAACCGCATTCAGTATAAGTTCAAGACACATAAGGGCTCTAACCATATTTTGGCTCGTGATCAATCCATAGATACCGATAGAAAATAAAAAGGCACTCAAAAAAAGTACATGTTCGAGCATCATTGACCAACTCCTTAAAAATTTCGATTCATTTCAATATGAACAACAATTCAATCAACGGATTCCATTGACTAGAGAATCGAACAAAACCAAAAGAATACATTAAATCGAATAAAAAAATGATTTGAAACAGACTTTCCCTTTCACATATAATTGAAAGGAAATGGATGGGATAAGATAGAGCAAAATGGAATTTGAATTGCTGTTGATAGTTCTAAAGATTTTTTACTGTCGGGCCACGACAATTGCACCTATCAAAGCAGCTAAAAGAATTATTGAAATGAGTTCAAATGGAAGAAAAAAATCTGTTGATAAATGAATTCCAATTTGTTGACTATTACTTATCAAATCTTGTTCGATAATCTGATTTGATCTTGTAGTCCAAATAATCCCGGACCATGATGTATCTGGAATAGTAGTCATTAGTGAAACAAAAATACTTATACAAACCAACAAAGTAACTCCGTCCCCAACGGTCCAAAAATTAAAATTGTGGGAATATTCTGAACCTTTCATGAACATCACAGCAAATATGATTAAAACATTTATAGCTCCTACGTAAATAAGTAGCTGTGCCGCAGCTACAAAATGGGAGTTTGATAAAATATAGAATAAAGATATACAAACAAGAACCAGTCCCAACGAAAAGGCAGAAAAAATTGGGTTGGTAAATAATACTACTCCTATACTTCCTAATACAAGAACTGATCCTAGAAAGACTAAAAGAAAATCATGTATCGGTTCAGGCAAATCCATTATATGGAAAATAAGAAATAAAAAAATCGAAATTTCATGACCTTTTTGATTTTGATACGACCAGGAAAAAAATTTATATACTAAATTACTAATTGAATTAACTCCTAAGGAGTGTGAGTTGATATAGGTACAGTTCTAGGAAGAATCTCATTCTTTATACGAAAGAGTAGTTAGAAGCTATACTCTATACTCTCTCTCTCTATATATATATAGTATATATTGATTCTATAATTCCATTTTTGGTTTTGGAAAAAATTACAAATCGATTTAAATTTCGAGATTATTAATTATTATAATAATATTTATTCTATCTATCTATCTATATTTATTATTTATTTAATTTTTTACTATTTTAATATTTTTTTAATATTTTCTTCCTATACTATTTACTATTGATTTGATATATTTTAAATATATCATTATTTTATATCATTATTTATATGATTTCATTTTTTAAATTCTATAGAATCCATTAGATTATTTTTTATTTTCTTATATATATATAAATTTTATATAATTATATAATTCAAATTTATATAATTTTTTTATGATTATTTTCTTTTTATTTGAATTGAGGCGAGTTTTAAATTGTTCGAATTGTATAATCGTCAATTACTGACATTGGTAAACGTCCCAAAGCAATTTGATTATAATTCAATTCGTGACGATCATAAGTCGAAAGTTCATATTCTTCAGTCATTGATAAACAATTTGTTGGACAATACTCAACGCAATTACCACAAAATATACAGATCCCGAAATCAATACTGTAATTAAGCAATCGTTTCTTTCGAATAGAAGTTTCCAGTTTCCAATCAACAACAGGTAGATCTATAGGACATACACGAACACATACTTCACAAGCAATGCATTTATCAAATTCAAAATGGATTCGACCGCGGAAACGCTCCGATGTGATTAATTTTTCATAAGGATATTGAATAGTTACAGGGAAACGATTTGCGTGGGATAGGGTAATCATAAAACTTTGACCAATGTACATTGCAGCTCGTACTGTTTGTTGACCATAATTCATGAACCCAGTTACCATAAGGAACATATCGTGAATATCTATGAATAACTTTATTTTGTTTCTTTCTCTTGTTTGAGACAAGTTATCAATATAGAATATTCATTTTTTACAGTGAAAGCAGTTGAGACGAAGTTGTTAATAATAGATTACCGAGAGAAATAGGTAAAAGAAATTTCCATCCAAGATTTAATAATTGGTCCATTCTTAGCCTAGGTAAAGTCCATCTTGTTGTGATAGAAATGAACAAGAAGAAATAAGTTTTAGCTAATGTAATAAAGATACCAATTGTAGTTCCAAAAACTCCACACACTTTATTTATTTCAAAAAGTTCAGAAATGAATATGTACGGGGTAGGGGTATTCCAACCGCCTAAGTAAAGAACCGTTACAAATAATGAAGAAACTAATAGGTTTAAATAGGAAGCAACATAAAATAAACCAAATCTTATACCCGAATATTCGGTTTGATAACCGGCTACTAATTCTTCTTCTGCTTCTGGTAAATCAAAAGGTAATCTTTCACATTCCGCTAGCGAAGAAATTAGAAAAACAATAAAACCTATAGGTTGACGCCATAAATTCCACCCCCAAAAACCGTATTTTGATTGCGAATCCACTATATCAACTGTACTTAAACTGTTAGATAATCCTAGTCGGTGATAACATTACTGTTCCCATCGCTATTACAGAACCGTACATGAGATTTTCACCTCATACGGCTCCTCGAAGGCCATAAAGAAATCTAAGGACGGCACCGTTTATTTCTCTTGATATATCCCTAAGGATAGGTGGGCTTCATTTTTATTGGACGGTCCTGAATTAAACCAATTGAATTCTGTCTGTTCGAATTATAATAAAAAAAAAAAATAGAAAAAAATGAAATAAAAAGTTACTTCTGAATTGATCTTATCCCCTAAAAAATGGAATTGGTTGAGTAATAACTTAATTCTTCAATAAAATACTCCTTTAATTTTTAATTTATTAATAACTTATACTTTTCGATTCCAAAAAAGAATATGAATTAAGATATTCATTTTATCTCCATGAAATATGGATATAAGAAATAAGAAAAAGGGATCTCTGATTTGTTTATTGTTTATTGGAATTGTATTATATTAATTATATTAATTGATTCTTTCTTTTTTTCTTTCTTAGTTTTGGTTTTGTTTTCTTTTTTATGTACAAAAAGAGGACTTAAAAAAAAATTTAAAAGGATTATTTCGTTCCTGATAGTCATATTTATTTAATCGGTGGATAGTAGCCTATACTCTGGACCGGAATTGTGGGGAGTACTGCCAGATTATTTCTACCAATTTTAAGCCCCAATTAGTATTCTTTTTATATTCTGCTTATATTCTGCAGAAATACTCTTTTAGATAATATAATTTACATAATCTCCATTACTAATCCTTTGTGTATCTTGGTGTTTCTAACCATCCAATCATTTTCTTTTTTATCAATCCCCTACCCCTTTATTTATCGTAATACATGTATGGTAATTCATACAAATGGTAGTGAAAACTCAATAAGGTTGGTCTTGTTGAGCCCGCTTCAAGACAGGATGACTAAAGCAACCAATCTTGGGGGAAACGGCCCCTTCCATTTTTTTCCACTTCATTTTTTTCTTAATACATAGAAAATGAGACTCCATATTTTGACTGCAAATTAAATAAAATTCAAATGAAATACAAGCTGTTTTATTTCACCCATCTAACTATCTGATTTAGTTCATCAATCCGAACTCCGAATAATAATAATTATGAATAAAAAATGAAGATATCTATTCAATTTATTCTACTTCTTTCCTATAAAACCTAGAAAAAGGGAGCATGGAAAAGTTTCTGTCTCACCGAATCGCACGTAGAGATATTGATAACACACATAGAGTTAATGGTATTTCATAACTAATCGATTGAGCAGCAGCCCGTAGACCACCCAAAAAGGAATATTTATTATTTGATCCATATCCGGACATAAGAAGTCCAACGGGAGCAATACTCGAAATAGCAATCCATAAAAAAACACCAATATTAAGATCAGCTAAAATAAAGTTATAGCCAAAAGGAATTACTGAATAGCTTACTAGAATTGATATGACTGATATGGATGGTCCGATACTGAATAAACGAGTATTTCCCCTAGATGGAAGAAGATTTTCTTTGAAAAGTAGTTTTGTTCCATCGGCTATAGCTTGAAGAACTCCCAAAGGACCGGCGTATTCAGGTCCAATACGCTGTTGGATCCCTGCGGATATTTCTCTTTCTAGCCATACAATCACTAGTACACCTATTGTGATTCCCAATACAAGAGTAAAAATAGGGACAAGTACCCATAGAATTCCATAGACCTCTTTTAAAGATTCCAATCTGGAAAAAGAATTGATATCTTGTACTTCTGTTGTATAAATTCTCATTTCAACGATCAACTTCTCCCATAATGATATCTATGCTACCTAGTATCGTCATAATATCAGCCAATTTCATTCTTTTAACTAACTGAGGAAGAATTTGCAAATTGATAAAACCTGGTGGACGAATTTTCCATCTCCAAGGAAAACCATTCTTATCCCCTATTAGAAAAATTCCTAATTCTCCCTTTGGTGCTTCAACTCTCACATAAAGTTCTTGTTTCGGCAATTCAAAAATCGGAGAAGGTTTTTTACTAATGAATCGATATTCAAAATCATTCCAGTCTGGATCCTTTTCCCTATCAAAATCAAAGCAGCGTAATTCTAAATTCTCATATGGCCCGCCGGGAATTCCTTCCAGAGCCTGTTGAATAATTTTTATGGATTCCGTCATTTCACCAATTCGGACTAAATAACGGGCTAATGAATCTCCTTCTTTTTGCCATTGAACTTCCCAATCCAATTCGTCGTAACACTCATAATGATCAACTTTACGAAGATCCCATTCTATTCCGGAAGCCCGAAGCATTGGTCCTGATAAACCCCAATTTATTACTTCCTTTCCACCAATACTGCCGACTCCCTCAACCCGTTCTAAAAAAATAGGATTTTGTGTAATAAGTTTTTGATATTCAACAACCCCTGTTAAAAAATAATCGCAGAAATCAAAACATTTATCTATCCAGCCATGAGGTAGATCAGCCGCTACTCCTCCGATACGAAAATAATTATGCATCATTTTCATACCGGTGGCAGCTTCGAATAGATCATATATTAATTCTCTTTCTCTGAAAATATAGAAGAAAGGAGTTTGGGCACCAATATCTGCCATAAAAGGTCCAAGCCATAGCAAGTGAGAAGCTATACGACTCAACTCCAACATAATTACTCGGATATAGCTGGCTCTTTTAGGTACTTGAATATTTCCTAACTGTTCCGGTCCATTTACGGTTATTGCTTCGGGGAACATAGTAGCTAAATAATCCCAACGTGTTACATAAGGCAGATATTGTATAATTGTTCGGTTTTCTGCAATTTTTTCCATCCCTCTATGTAAATAACCCAATATTGGTTCACAATCAATAACATCTTCACCATCTAGAGTAACAATGAGTCGAAGAACACCGTGCATTGATGGGTGCTGAGGGCCCATATTGACTATCATGAGGTCTTTTCTTGTAGCTGGGGCATTCATAGGTTTTTCCTCGATTCATTGAATTGCTTAAAACAAAAATAAGTTCATCAAAATTCAAGATCTAATAAATCGAATAATTAAAAAAGATTCTTCAAATTAACGAGTTTTTGACTCCCGAATATCCAACTGATTAATTAATTTTTTATAACGTATTACATTTCTCTTTGACAAATAAGACAGTAGTCGTTGGCGTTTTCCCAGAATTTTACGTAAACCTCTTTGAGATAAGTAGTCTTTTCTGTGCAATTCCAAATGTGAAGTAAGTCTTCGTATCTTATTGCTGAAATTGAATACTTGAAATTCAACCGATCCCGGATTTTCTTCTTTTTTTTCTTGTGAAATGACTAGTATAAATGAATTTTTTACCATAAAACAAAAGCTTTCCTCTCCTCTTTCTATATGGATACATAGAAGAATAGATAGATAGATAGATATTTTTTTTTGATCAGTAATAATAATAATGACACTATTTTTTGAATTTGCTATATATAATAATTTAAATTTCCTTAATAATTCCTAATTTTTTTTTTTTTAAATAAAAAATTAAGAAGATTTTGTCTGATTCATTTCTAGATCGAATGGATACATCATTCAATTAGGATCATGCCTTCGAATAGAAGGTAAGGGAAGACAATGCGTGTGTGTATTTATTTGTCTTCGTAGGCCAGATATGTTACGAGAAACAGAAAAAATAAAAATTTAAATTTAAATATAGATTAACGAATTTTCAATCGCGGATACATATGTATCCTTAGCATACTGAAACGGCTGCCATTATTGGTATCAAACCAATATCGATTCATACAAACAAAATCTTCTACGCGATAATTTGGCCAAAGAAAAAATTTTAAAAAAATTAGTTTTTTTTTATCTCTATCAAGATATTTCCTTTTAGCAAAAACTTGACAGAAATTATTTACTTTATTCCCATTGTAAAATGCCGTATTTTGATGCATACCACCTCGATTCCCAGAATTGAAACAAATTCGAATTCTCAATTCTCTACGACGTCTAGAGGATAAAATATTTTCAGGAACAAGTAAATCATAATGATTTTTTTCTTTATTTTCAGTCATCTTTTGATGCTTTGTAATGGGTTCATCAAAATTCGTCTTATCAACATAGCTTTTTTCTGGGTATCTTTGATGAAATTGAAATTTGTGCTTACTTTTATGAATCAATGAAACGCCTATGGTTTGATACATAAAAAATTGTCCATTGTTTTTTATAGACAGACGAACTGGTTCGACAACAAATATTCCGTTATTTTTCATCAATTGTGGAAGGAGTAAATCCTGAATCATCATAATATCTAGACTTAAATCTCCTTTTTGAATCGAGGAAATAGCAACGTCTTTTAGATTTGTCAGTCTAAGCAAGAGACAATATATTTCGATATTATTCATTATTTTTTCATCTAAACAATTATTCCATTTCAATTGAAAACGCAAATACCTTCTTAGTAAGAAATTTAGTTCTTCTATATTGTTCTTGTATTTTATTTTATTTGATGGTGGTCTAAAAACATCTATTTTTTTCTTTCTGGTGATACTTTTATTTTCATTATCATTTTTTTTCACATTAAAATTGAAAAAAAGGAATTTGATTGGTATGACCCATGGTTTACTTGTATATGTTTTATAAAATTTTACAAATTTTGCGAAGAACCAAAGTTCCAGATTCGATATAGAACGATTTAGTATTTCTACATTCATTCCCATCCAATCAAAAAAAAAACTTTTTTGATTGGACGGGTTGATTTCTTGGTGAATCATAAGATAATAATCGGTATCAATCCAGGCCTCAATATCTATCTTATTTCTAAGATCAAAATTCAGAAGTCTCCAATCAAAATACTGTCTATCCAGGTTTTTTTCCATATCTATAATACCATCTTCCCCTATATAATTCTTGATAGGGATATCATCTTCCATATCAAATAATTTGCGTTTACGCGTGCTGTAATTATAAGAAAATGTTTTGTCATTATTGGCGTGTAATGGTGATCCATATCGAGAAACAGATGAGTCTTTCTTATCTGTATAATTAAGAGATTTATATGATAAAAGATCATATCTATATTGTTTTTTAATTTTTTTTTTTCGATTTGTTAATAAGTTTACTTCTTGTTTTTTGTAAAGAATTAATCGGTTTTTTTCATATGAATCACATTTGGTTAAATCTTTTTTTTTTTTTTGAGCCATACGACATTTGTGGATTCTATTTCGCCATTTTTGTGATACTAATATAGACCTCTGAGATAAATCATATTGATAATGACCCCTTAACCAATTTTTCCATTGATTCATTACAGAATTGTGAGTCTTTTTATGTCTTAATTTGGACTGGCACATTCCTTGTACCCCCCCAAAATAATCCTTTATTTCATTCTTAAGAAAAAGAGATGTTCCAGGATATTGAAAAACGGATCTTAACTTATATTTATATAATTCAATAACTTGGGTTTGTGATAATTTGTAAAATACATATGCTTGTGATAAAGAGGGTACGTCACAAAAAATCTGTGAATTACCAATATTATAAATTGATTTTTTTATAATCGAAATAAATTGAATTATCTTTTTATTTGTTTTCTCAATTCTTTTTTCATTTGCTTCATTATGGTAAGTGTATTTTTTAATAATTTTTTTTGTTGATTCAACAAAAAGTTGGACATTCGTGCTAGGAATTTTAATGATACATAGAAAGATATCTATAGATATCCTTTCAATGAAAAATGGAAAAACAAAATATGATTTGTGTATTGATCGAATATTTCTTCTTTTTAATATCGACCAAATAGTTTGGGGGGATTCGAATCTTTTTCTTTTATCATCAGAACGTGTTTTGTTAAAACGAATATTTATCTCCGGAGTTCGAAACCCCTTTTTCTTGTTTTTTGTAATTTTCTCTATTTGCTTTAGGATTGTCTTTCTTCGATCATTCAGATCTTTTATTTTTTTTTCTGTCAATGAAGAATTTGTCCAATTAATAGATTGAATTGGAATGGACGATTCATAGCTCATTCGATTACTATTACTGATTATTGAATCTTTTTGAGTTTTACTCACTTCATAGATTTCTTTCAATTCAAATAAAGTAATTTGTTTTCTTTTTGATAATTTTTTTCTTATTTCTTTTAGAATTTTTTCTTTTCTAAATAGAATCCTTTTCATGATCCATTTTACTCTTTCTTTTGAAACATTTATAATTTTTTTTTTTTTTTCGGTTAAAACTTTTAGAAATAGAAAAAAAAAACAATTCCCATTTTTAATTCTTTTTTTTAGTTCTTTAAAATAAAAAATGGGATAAAAAAAAAATGAAAAGTCAAATGAGATAGGAGAACCAAAAGGCAATTCAACTTCCATTCCCCAAGTGCTTAAAAAGCAAAAATTTGCTTCTTTTTTTTGTTTTTGCGCTTTTTTTTTCGTTTTCGTTGGATCCTTTTCTTTTTGGGGGGATCGTAGCTTCGATCTGTGCCAAGGTTTCAAACGAAAGGGAAATAGTATCTTTATCTGAATACCTTCTGAAAGCCAGTTTTTTGGAAATTCTGTTTCTGATAATGGAACGCCATCATAAGTACATTTAATATGTATTTCTCTATTCAAATCCTTTAAATCCTGCGACCATTCGGGATTTTGAAAGAATAGCATACGAACAATATTTTTAGTTATTATCAATAAAGGGAATAGAATATATTTTCTAAGAATCGCATGGGTGACTAATAAAATACCTCTTACTCCTTGAGCAAATACAATGCTATCCCAGGTTTCTGCTATTTCCATACGCTTTTCTTCATCTTGTTCGTATTCTTTTCTTTTTTGCTCCTCTTCCTTCTGCCTTTTTTCTCTCTCGTCTTCCGCATAATCCGAAATTTTTAATTCTCTGTTTTTCCACATCCCATTTTTAAAATAAAAAAGGATTTTCATTGACTTCAAAATATCAAAAAAGAAAGAGTATTTCTTAATTTTGTCCCAAAACAGAGGAGAATGCGCGTTTGCTTGAAAGAGTTTCCAAATAACTGTTTTACGTCTTTGACTGCGTAGAGATCCTATTATTATGTCTCGACGAAAATCCGATTGTTGTACATAACGTATTAAAGCCAATTCATCTTCTCTCCTTTTTTTATATTTTTTATTCCTATTCTGGTTATCGGTAGAAATATCGTCATTCTTTGAGTTCTTATTAAAAAAAATCACTATACGTTTGGCTTTTCTTGAACGAATTTTATAATCCTCGGATTCATTTTCTTTGTTTTTTTTCTTTTCTTCCTCTTGCTTTTCTCCTTCTATTTGTTCCAACTCGTTAATAAATTTGTATGACCATCGAGGAATTGTTTTACTGATTTCTTTTATCCCAATCGATTTTTTTCTATTTACAATAGTTTTCT